TTAGAAAATATATTGTATTACCTTCATTGCTAATTGCAAAAAATAGTGGACGCATGTTCCTATTTCAATTTCCCGAATGGTTTGAGGATTTACAGGAATGGAATAGAGAGATGCATGTTAAATGTACCTATAATGGTGTTCCATTATCCGAAACAGAATTTCCGAAAAATTGGTTGACAGACGGTATTCAGATAAAAATCTTATTTCCTTTCCGTCTGAAACCTTGGCACAAATCGAAACTACGATCATCTAAGAAAGGTTTAATGAAAAAAAAAAAAGAAAAAGATGATTTTTGTTTTTTAACAGTTTGGGGAATGGAAACTGAACTTCCTTTTGGTTCGCCCCGAAAAGGACCTTCCTTTTTTAAACCCATTTTTAAGGAAATTGAAAAAAAAATTGGAAAATTTAAAAAGAAGTCTTCTCGAGTTCTAATAGTTTTTAAAAGAAAAATAAAATTACTTCGAAAAGTTTTAAAAGAAACAAAAGAATGGGTTATCGAAAGTGTTATTTTTTTAAAAAAAATAATAAAAGAACTTTCAAAAATTTTATTATTTCGATTAACAGGAAGAGAAGTATATGAATCAAGTGAAATTAAAGAAGAAAAAGATTCTATAATAAGCAATCAGCTAATTCACGAATCGTTTAGTGAAATTGCATCTACGAATTGGACAAATTCTTCATTAACAGAAAAAAAAATCAAGGATTTGACTACTAGAACAAGTACAATTCGAAATCAAATAGAAAGAATTATAAAAGAGCAAAAAAAAGTAACTCCAAGAATAAATAATATTAGTCTTAAAAAAACAAGTTATAATGCTAAAAGATTCGAAAAATGGCAAATATTCAAAAAAAGAAATGCTCAATTAATCTTTAAATTACCTCTTTTTTTGAAATTTTTCATTGAAAGAATCTACACAGATATATTTTTATGTATCATTAATATTCCCAGAATGAATACAGAACTTTTTCTTGAATCAACAAAAAAAATTATTGATAAATCCCTTTACAATAATGAAAGAAAACAAGAAAGAATTAAGAAAATTAAAAAAAATCGAATTCCATTTATTTCGACTATAAAAAAGTCACTTGATAATATTAGTAATAGTCAAAAAAATTCACCTATTTTTTATGACTTATCCTACGTGTCACAAGCATATGTATTTTTCAAATTATCACAAATCCAAGTTAGTAACTCGTATAAATTAAGAGCTGTTCTTCAATCTCAAGGAATCCCCCCGCCTGAAATAAAGGATTCTTTTGAAACACAAGGAATGGTTGATTCGAAATTAGGGGATAAGAAACTTCCGAGTTATGAAATGAATCAATGGAAAAAGTGGTTAAGAGGATATTATCAATACAATTTATCTCAGAGCAGATGGTATAGATTAATACCAGAAAAATGGCGCAATACAGTTCATCAGCGTAAAAAGGAAAATTTTAGCAAAAGGCATTCATATGAAAAAGACCAATTAATTGATTTCAAAAAACAAATTGAAGTATATTCATTATCTAATCAAAAAAGAAAAGAGAATTTGCAAAAATACTATAAATATGATCTTTTATCATATCAATTTCTTAATTATGAAAATAAAACGGAATACTTTTTTTATAGATCTCCGTTTCAAGGACGTAAGAAGCAAGAGATTTCTTATAACACGCATAAAGAAAATATACTGAGGAACATCCCTATCGATAATTATCTAGGAAAGGTCCATATTCTATATATGGAAAAAACGGTCGATAGAAAATATTTTGATTGGAACATTCTCAATTTTGATCTTAAACAAAAAGACGATATTGAGGCCTGGGTCAGCAATCGGAATCAAAATACTCAAATAATTCCTAAAAAAGATCTTTTTTATCTTATGATTCCAGAAATCAATCCACCAAACTCCGACAAAGTATTTTTTGATTGGATGGGAATGAATGAAAAAATGCTAAAGTGTCGCATAGCGAATTTGGAACCTTGGTTCTTCCCAGAATTTGTGTTACTTTATAATGCATATAAAAGCAAACCTTGGTTTATACCAAGCAAATTACTTCTTTCAAATTTGAATAAAAATGAAAATAGTAGTGAAAATAAAAAAATAAATCAAAAGCAAAAAGGAAGTTTTTTGATACCATCGAATAAAAAGCATCGAAATCAAGGAGAAAAAGAACCCACAAGTCCAGGAAATCTTGGATCCGTTCTCTCACAACAAAAAGATAGTGAAGAAAATTATGCAAGATCAGACATGAAAAAGGGGAAAAAGAAAAAACAATACAAAAGCAGCGCGAGAGCAGAACTAGATTTCTTCCTGAAACGTTATTTGCTTTTTCAATTGAGATGGGACGATACTTTGAATCAAAGACTGATCAATAATGTCAAGGTATATTGTCTCCTGCTTAGACTGATAGATCCAACCCAAATTACTATACCCTTAATTCAAAATAGAGAAATGAGTTTGGATATAATGCTGATTGAGAAGAATTTAACTCTTAACCAATTGATGAAAAAGGGAATATTGATTATAGAACCCATTCGTCTGTTTGGAAAAAACGGTGCACAATTTATTATGTATCAAACCATAGGTATTTCATTGGTTCATAAGAGTAAGCACCAAACTAATCAAAAATACCAAGAACAAAGATATGTTTCTAAGAAGAATTTTGATGAAACTATTTCATCACACCAAAGAATAACTGAAAATAGAGACAAAAATCATTTGGATTTGCTTGTTCCTGAAAATATTTTTTCGTTTAGACGTCGTAGAAAGTTGCAAATTCTAAGTTGTTTTAATTCAAAGAATAGAAATGGTGAAGATAGAAATCCAGTATTTTGGAATGCAAAGGACGTAAAAGACAGCAGCCAAGTTTCGCATGACAGTAACCATTTTGATAGAGAGAAAAGTCAATTAATGAAATTAAAGCTCTTTCTTTGGCCTAATTATCGATTAGAGGATTTAGCTTGTATGAATCGTTATTGGTTTGATACCAATAATGGGAGTCGTTTCAGTATGTTAAGAATACATCTGTATCCACGATTGAAATTTTGACATTTCGTGGATAATACACTTTTTCTATATATTCTATACCCTATATATATAATAGGGTATATCAAAGCAAACAAATACATAGATCACATGTCTTGTCTCACATTTCATTCTAATATCCAATAGGAAATGAATAATATCTCGATTAGATCTCGAAATGAATCAACAGAACCTTCTTTGTTTTAGGTCTAAATTCTTCGATGCGAAAATGTACCAATCCTTTTCTATCCCTATCTAAATCCAATTAGAAATTGGATTAATTGATTTGAATTCAGAAAATTAGGAGTTCATAAAGAAATTTGGATTAGATTATTGTATATACCAGATTCCAATTAATGACATTATTATTACTGATCAATAAAATCCATATCTGTAAAAAGGGAAAGGGGATTTCTTTATGGTAACAAATTCATTCATTTCGGTTATTTCTCAAAAAGAAAACGAAGAAAACAGAGGGTCTGTTGAATTTCAAGTATTCAGTTTTACCACTAAGATAAGAAGACTTACTTCACATTTGGAATTGCACAAAAAAGACTCTTCATCCCAGAGAGGTTTACGGAAAATTTTGGGAAAACGCCAACGACTGCTGGCCTATTTGTCAAAAAAAAATAGAAGACGCTATAAAGAATTAATTAGTGAGTTAAATATTCGAGAGATAAAAACTCGTTAATTTGAAGCGTGATACCATTTGAGCTTAGTCGTTTAAATTTTGATGAACTTCTTTTTACTTTCAGCAATGCATGGAAGAACGACTCGGGAAAAAACTTATGATTGCACCAACTACAAGAAAAGACCTCATGATAGTCAATATGGGCCCTCACCACCCATCAATGCATGGTGTTCTTCGACTGATTGTTACTCTCGATGGTGAAAATGTTATTGATTGTGAACCAATACTGGGTTATTTACATAGAGGGATGGAGAAAATTGCGGAAAATCGAACAATTATACAATATTTGCCTTATGTAACGCGTTGGGATTATTTAGCTACTATGTTCACAGAAGCAATAACCGTAAATGGACCCGAACAGCTAGGCAATATTCAAGTACCTAAAAGGGCTAGCTATATCAGAGCTATTATGTTGGAGTTAAGTCGTATCGCTTCTCATTTGTTATGGCTTGGCCCTTTTATGGCAGATATTGGGGCACAGACCCCTTTCTTCTATATTTTTCGAGAACGAGAGTTAATATATGACTTGTTCGAAGCTGCTACCGGTATGCGCATGATGCATAATTATTTTCGTATCGGAGGAGTAGCTGCTGATCTACCTCATGGCTGGATAGATAAATGTTTGGATTTTTGCGATTATTTTTTAACCGGGGTTGCTGAATATCAAAAGCTTATTACGCGGAATCCTATTTTTTTAGAACGAGTTGAAGGCGTAGGCATTATTGGCGCAGAAGAAGCACTAAATTGGGGTTTATCAGGCCCAATGCTACGAGCTTCCGGAATACAGTGGGATCTTCGTAAAATTGATCGTTATGAGTCTTACGACGAATTTGATTGGGAGATTCAATGGCAAAAAGAAGGGGATTCATTAGCTCGGTATTTAGTACGAATCAGTGAAATGACAGAATCCATAAAAATTATCCAACAGGCTCTGGAAGGAATTCCAGGGGGACCCTATGAGAATTTAGAAATTCGACGCTTTGGTAGAATAAAAGACCCTGAATGGAATGATTTTGACTATCGATTTATTAGTAAAAAACCTTCTCCAACTTTTGAATTGTCTAAGCAAGAACTTTATGTAAGAGTCGAAGCACCAAAAGGAGAATTGGGAATTTTTCTGATAGGAGATCAGAGTGTTTTTCCTTGGAGATGGAAAATTCGACCACCGGGTTTTATCAACTTGCAAATTCTTCCTCAGTTAGTTAAAAGAATGAAATTGGCTGATATTATGACGATACTAGGTAGCATAGATATCATTATGGGAGAAGTTGATCGTTGAAATGATAATTGATACAACA